AACCATTAATCGAGAGGCGATGGGAACGACGGAACCTGTGAATGCATAAGATTCTATTGAAAACGAATCCTAATGATTTATTGGGCGGGATGGCGGAACGAACCGGAGAGCAATCCATTTATTCTGAGAGGCCCTGGGGTTAACCCTACAACCGAAAAAAAAATATTGAAAGAGTAAATATCCGCCCGCGAAAGTTTTGATTTTTTTTTGATCGATATGATAATATAAAAAGCAAAACAAAATAAGGATTTGTTATAAATTATAAATAAGGATTTGTTATACAAAATTTCTCTAAATAAAAATAAATAGAAATAATTATCTTTATCTATAATTTATCTATAAATAGAATACATGTTTAGTTAGATATCAAATCAAAACAAGATATACATCTAATCTATTAGATGAAATCTCACAAAATACCATGATTCAGTATATTATTTATCAAATACATGTATATTCTTTTTAATCGTTTCATTCGCGAGGAGCTGGATGAGAAGAAACTCTCATGTCCGGTTCTGTAATAGAGATGGAATTGAGAAACAACCATCAACTATAACCCTAAAAGAACCAGATTCCGTAAACAACATAGAGGAAGAATGAAAGGAATATCTTATCGAGGTAATCGTATTTGTTTCGGTAAATATGCTCTTCAAGCACTTCAACCCGCTTGGATTACATCTAGACAAATAGAAGCAGGGCGACGAGCAATGACACGAAATGCACGCCGCGGTGGAAAAATATGGGTACGTATATTTCCCGACAAACCAGTTACAGTAAGACCTACAGAAACACGTATGGGTTCGGGGAAAGGGTCTCCCGAATATTGGGTAGCTGTCGTTAAACCGAGTAGAATACTTTATGAAATGAGCGGAATAGCAGAAAATATAGCCAGAAAAGCTATTTCAATAGCCGCGTCCAAAATGCCTATACGAACTCAATTCATTATTTCGAGATAGAACTGGACTGTAGAAACAAAGGAAAGAGGGTCTTGGAGATGAAAAGAAGCAATTGCAGGTTTCTTTTTTTTTTTTTGTTTTAGACAAACAATATTTTTTTTTACTTCGCCCTTTGTATTGAAAGAAGAGAGTAAAAAAACGATATGATTCAACCTCAGACCCATTTAAATGTAGCGGATAACAGCGGGGCCCGAGAATTGATGTGTATTCGAATCATAGGAGCTAGTAATCGCCGATATGCTTATATTGGTGACGTTATTGTTGCTGTAATCAAGGAAGCAGTACCAAATACACCTCTAGAAAAATCAGAAGTGATCAGAGCTGTAATTGTACGCACTTGTAAAGAACTCAAACGTGACAACGGTATGATAATACGATATGATGACAATGCTGCAGTTGTCATTGATCAAGAAGGAAATCCAAAAGGAACACGAATTTTTGGTGTAATTGCCCAGGAATTGAGACAGTTAAATTTCAATAAAATAGTTTCATTAGCGCCTGAAGTATTATAAGATCTAAGATGAGATGAGACCATGATATAGTTAGAATATTTGAATGAAATAGATTCAATTAATTCGTAGATTGTATCTCACGCATATACCTTTAATAATTAAAATAATTAATTAATAATTAATTCATAAAAAAAAAAGAACACGTTGATTATATCAAAATTCAGGGGAAAAAATCATTTTAGTTTATCATGGGTAAGGACACTATTGCTGACATAATAACCTCGATACGAAATGCTGACATGAATAGAAAAGGAACGGTTCAAATATCATCTACTAACCTCACCGAAAACATTATTAAAATATTTTTACGAGAAGGGTTTATTGAAAACGTGAGGAAACATCGAGAAAGAAACAAATATTTTTTGGTTTTAACCCTACGACATAGAAGGAATAGACAAGGACCATATCGAACTATTTTAAATTTAAAACGGATCAGTCGGCCTAGTCTACGAATCTATTCTAACTATCAACGAGTTCCTAGAATTTTAGGCGGGAGAGGGGTTGTAATTCTTTCTACTTCTCGGGGTATAATGACAGACCGAGAGGCTCGACTAGAAAGAATCGGAGGAAAAATTTTGTGTTATATATGGTAATCTATCTAATATTCAAATTGTATCCGTAGCTTCCTATTTGTAAAAAAAGAGAGGAGAAAGGGCGGGTTTCTAACATCACTCCTCCTACATTACTTGATACTTCAAGGGGGTTTTACATGGAATGAAATGGATTCATGAAGGTTTAATTACTGAATCACTTCCCAACACTACCGTACCGGGGGATAAAGTCAAAATTGAAGTAAGTCGTTATGATTCAACCAGAGGTCGTTAATTTAGAGACTCCGCAACAGAGATTCAAATGATTAGGTGCTTTTTTCAACTTCAACATTCCTTTTACCTTTTATAAGGATACAATTCGAGATTTCAAAATTTAAAGAAACTTATTTTCTTCCAATAAGTATATTCGGAATTAAGTTTAAGTTAAGGAATGAAAAATATGAAAATAAGAGCCTCTGTTCGTAAAATTTGCGAAAACTGT